ATAAAATGAATTTTTTCAACTAATCATAAAGATATTGGAACTTTATACTTTTTATTTGGTATCTGATCAGGTATAATTGGATCATCTCTTAGAATTTTAATTCGTTTAGAATTAAGACAAATTAATTCTATTATTAATAACAATCAATTATATAATGTAATTGTTACAATTCATGCTTTCATTATAATTTTTTTTATAACAATACCAATTGTAATTGGTGGTTTTGGAAACTGATTAATTCCTATAATAATAGGATGTCCTGATATATCATTCCCACGTTTAAATAACATTAGATTTTGATTATTACCCCCATCATTAATAATAATAATTTGTAGATTCCTAATTAATAATGGAACAGGAACAGGATGGACTATTTATCCACCTTTATCAAATAATATTGCACATAATAATATTTCAGTTGATTTAACTATCTTCTCTTTACATTTAGCAGGAATTTCATCAATTTTAGGAGCAATTAACTTCATTTGTACAATTCTTAATATAATACCTAATAATATAAAATTAAATCAAATTCCACTTTTCCCTTGATCAATTTTAATTACAGCTATTTTATTAATTTTATCTTTACCAGTATTAGCTGGTGCTATTACAATATTATTAACTGATCGTAATTTAAATACATCATTCTTTGATCCAGCAGGAGGAGGGGATCCTATTTTATATCAACATTTATTTTGATTTTTTGGTCATCCTGAAGTTTATATTTTAATCTTACCCGGATTCGGATTAATTTCACATATTATTAGCCAAGAAAGAAATAAAAATGAAACATTTGGAAATATTAGAATAATTTATGCTATATTAACTATTGGATTATTAGGATTTATTGTTTGAGCTCACCATATATTTACTATTGGTATAGATGTTGATACACGAGCTTACTTTACATCAGCAACTATAATTATTGCTATTCCTACAGGAATTAAAATTTTTAGTTGATTAGCTACTATCTACGGATCTAAAATTAATTTTTCACCTTCAACAATTTGATCATTAGGTTTTATTTTCTTATTTACAATTGGAGGATTAACAGGAGTAATTCTTGCTAATTCATCTATTGATATTATTCTACATGATACTTATTATGTAGTAGCTCATTTTCATTATGTATTATCTATAGGAATTGTATTTGCAATTATTGCTAGATTAATTCACTGATTCCCTATTTTTACAGGATTTTCTATAAATAATTTTATTTTAAAAATTCAATTTATTTTAATATTTATTGGAGTAAATTTAACTTTCTTTCCTCAACACTTCTTAGGTTTAAATGGAATACCTCGTCGATATACAGATTATCCAAATAACTTCTTATTATGAAATATAATCTCATCAATTGGATCAATAATTTCAACATTCAGAATTATTATCTTAATTTATTCAATTTGAAATAGATTTTTTTTAAAAAAAACAACAATCTTTAAATTAAATCTAAGAAACTCTATTGAATGAATTCATAATTTACCTCCTTTAGAACACTCATATTCAGAATTACCATTAATTATTAATTTCTAATATGGCAGAAATTATATGCAATGAACTTAAAATTCATTTATAAAGAATAATCTTTTTTTAGAAATCATAACTTGATTAAAACTAAGATTTCAAAATAGAAATTCACCATTAATAGAACAATTAATTTTCTTTCATGACCATACAATTTTTATCATTATAATAATTATATCAACAATTACATATATAATAATATTTATTATAAATAATAAATTTATTAATATTAAAATTTCAGAAAATCAAATAATTGAATTTATTTGAACAACAACTCCTCCTATTATTTTAATTTTTATTGCTATACCTTCTTTACACTTAYTATACCTAATAGATGAAATCAAATGTCCTATTATAACAATTAAAATTTTTGGTCATCAATGATTCTGATCTTATGAATATTCAGACTTCTCAAACATTGAATTTGAATCATATATAATTAATGATTTAAATAAAGAAAATTTCCGTTTAATTGAAGTAGATAATAAAACTATTATTCCATTTAAATTCAATATTCGATTATTAATTTCATCAGATGATGTTATTCATTCCTGAACTATCCCAAGTTTAGCAATTAAAATTGATGCAATCCCAGGTCGAATAAATCAAATTAATCTTTTTATAAACCGTCCTGGAATGTTCTTTGGTCAATGTTCAGAAATTTGTGGAATTAATCATAGATTTATACCAATTCAAATTGAATCAATTAATTTAAATAAATTTATTTATTGAATTAAAAATTTTTAAATCATTAGATGACTGAAAAGCAAAGTAATGATCTCTTAAATCAAAATATAGTAAATTAGCAATTACTTCTAATGAAAGAGATTAGTTAAAATTATAACATTAATTTGTCAAATTAAAATTATTTATTTATATCTCTTAATCCCTCAAATAGCACCAATTAATTGATTAATTTTATTCATATTTTTCTTTTCTATATTTTATTTAATTATAAACCTATTATACTTTAATTTTATTAAAAACATTAAAACTAAAATTTCATTTAAAAACAATATAAAAAATTATAATAAATTTATTTAATATTTTTGATCCTTCAACAACAATTTTTAATTTAGAATTAAATTGAATTAGAACTTTAATTATTATCTTAATAATACCAAACTTTATATGAATTATACCAAATCGAATAAATTGAATTTTATTCAAAATATTTAATATATTAAATAATGAAATATTAATATTATATAAAATAAAAAAAACTAAATCACCTGCATTTATATTTATTGCACTTTTTATATTTATTTTACTTAATAATTTCTTCAGATTATTTCCTTATATTTTTTCATCATCAAGTCATATAATTTTTTCAACTACACTAGCTTTACCATTCTGATTATTTTATATTATTTTTTCAACATGTAAAAATACAAAAAATATAATTGCACACTTAATCCCACTTAATACACCAATTTATTTAGCCCCACTAATAACAATTATTGAAACAATAAGAATTATTATTCGACCTTTATCCCTATCTATTCGATTAACTGCAAATTTAATTGCAGGTCATTTACTTATAACACTATTAAATTTTAATTCATTAATAATTATAATCATTTTAATTCAAATATTCATAATAATTTTTGAACTATGTGTAGCTTTAATTCAAAGATATGTATTTTCAATTCTTTCATCTTTATATTCTAGAGAATAATGATAAAAATTAATCAACCTTATTTTATTTTAAATTTAAGCCCATGACCAATTTTGATGGCTATAAATACTTTTAATTTAATAATTTCAAATATTATAATCATAAATTTTAAATTTAATTTAATATCATTAATTAATCTAATTATAATTATTAGTATTTCAATTTTATGATGACGAGATGTAATTCGAGAAAGAACATTTCAAGGTAATCATAATTTTTATATTATAAACCTAATTAAATTTAGTATAATTTTATTTATTATTTCTGAAATATTTTTATTTATCTCATTTTTTTGAAATTTCTTACATAATTCTTTAGCACCATCAATTGAATTAGGATTAAATTGACCACCTAAAAATATTAGTTTTTTTAATCCTTTATTAATTCCACTATTAAATACAATTATTTTATTAACATCAAGATTTACTGTAACAGTAACTCATTTATATTTAATAAATAATTCTAAAAAAAAAACAATTATTTTCATAAATTTAACAATTATTTTAAGTATTTATTTTTTAATACTTCAAATATTAGAATATAAACAAGCAACATTTACATTTTCAGATTCAATTTTTGGATCATCATTTTATATAGCAACAGGATTCCATGGTCTACATGTAATTATTGGAACAATTTTCCTATTAACTAATTTATTACGAATAATAAAATTACATTTCTCATATATCCACCACATTAGATTTGAATTAGCTGCATGATATTGACATTTCATTGATATTATTTGATTATTTTTATATATAACTTTTTATTGATGAAATAATTAATTTTATTAATATAAATAGTATATTTGATTTCCAATCAAAAAGTTTAATTTTTAAATAAAATAATTATATTAAATTTAATTTCAATATCAACTATACTTATTATTATAATAATATTATTCATACTTATAATTTTAATTAATATAAAAATAAAATTTAATTATAATAAATCAGCACCATTCGAATGCGGATTTGACCCATTTAATAAATCACGTATCCCATTCTCATTAAATTTTTATTTAATTGCAATTATTTTCTTAATTTTTGACATTGAAATCTCAATTATTTTACCAATAATTTTAAATTTTAAAATTTCTAATATACTATATTTTAATATTATATTTATAATATTTTTTATATTCATAATTATTACTATCTTTTATGAATGAAAATTCGGATCACTAAATTGAAAAATTTAAAGGATAATAGTTAAAATATATAACATTTAATTTGCTTTTAAAAATTATTAAATAATTTATCTTAAATAAGAAGTAAAATTTTACATATTAATTTCGACTTAATAATAGATTAATAAAATCCTTATTTATTAATTGAAACCAAAAAGAGGTTTATTACTGTTAATAATAATATTGAAAAAAATTCCAATTAAAAAGATTTTAAAAAAAAGAAGCTGCTAACTATCTTTTAAAGCATTTTAAATGTTTAATCTTTAATTTATTTATTAGTTTAAATTAAAACATTATATTTTCAATATAAAAATAATTTCTTTTTATAAATAATTATTTTTAAAATTTTTTAAATAACTACAAAAACAAACAATTTTTTTTAAAAAAAAATATGCAAAGGTACCTACCTTACACAAAATTTTATAAAAAATTAAATCAAAAATTTACCTTTATTAAAAATAACAAAAATTAACACAATCAGAATTTTAACTTTATTTTAAAATTAACACCAAAAATAATTTTTTTTTTACAAATTATTTTTAAAATTTTTTAAATAACTACAAAAACAAACAATTTTTTTTAAAAAAAAATATGCAAAGGTACCTACCTTACACAAAATTTTATAAAAAATTAAATCAAAAATTTACCTTTATTAAAAATAACAAAAATTAACACAATCAGAATTTTAACTTTATTTTAAAATTAACACCAAAAATAATTTTTTTTTTACAAATTATTTTTAAAATTTTTTWAATAACTACAAAAACAAACAATTTTTTTTAAAAAAAAATATGCAAAGGTACCTACCTTACACAAAATTTTATAAAAAATTAAATCAAAAATTTACCTTTATTAAAAATAACAAAAATTAACAYAATCAGAATTTTAACTTTATTTTAAAATTAACACCAAAAATAATTTTTTTTTTACAAATTATTTTTAAAATTTTTTWAATAACTACAAAAACAAACAATTTTTTTTAAAAAAAAATATGCAAAGGTACCTACCTTACACAAAATTTTATAAAAAATTAAATCAAAAATTTACCTTTATTAAAAATAACAAAAATTAACAYAATCAGAATTTTAACTTTATTTTAAAATTAACACCAAAAATAATTTTTTTTTTTACAAATTATTTTTAAAATTTTTTWAATAACTACAAAAACAAACAATTTTTTTTAAAAAAAAATATGCAAAGGTACCTACCTTACACAAAATTTTATAAAAAATTAAATCAAAAATTTACCTTTATTAAAAATAACAAAAATTAACATAATCAGAATTTTAACTTTATTTTAAAATTAACACCAAAAATAATTTTTTTTTTACAAATTATTTAAAAAAAATAAATTTACCTTTATATCTTCAATATAATGCTCTTTAATTAAGCTATTTAAATTAATAATTAAATAATAAAATAATTAAAAATCATAAAAAAAATAATAAAATATAAACTTTATAACTATTTAAAAAAATATTCTGTCTAAATCCAATTATTTTTTTAAANAAAAAAATTAAACCTCTATTTAAATTATAYTCAAYCCAACCAATTTCAAATACCTTAAAAGTAAAAAATCCAAAAGAAAGAAAATTATTTAAAAAAAAATTTACCTTTAAAAACAATAAATTTCATATTAATCTAAAAAAAAAAATATTAAATAAAGAAATTAAATAATTTATAGAAAATAAAAAATTATTAAGCTCAAAAAAAAATCAAATTCTAAAAAATAAAATTAATACTCTTAAAATTTTAAATTTAAATTCTAATAAAATTAAATCAAACTTATAAAATATTAATCATATAAAGAAAGAACCAAAAAATAATATAATAAAACTAATAAATATCATACTAATAATCAAGATTTTTCTTTCAAATTTAATAATTATTAAATAATTAAATATAGAAAAATTTATTATTATCAAATAATAAATTACACGAATTGAATAAAAAAAAGTTAAAAAAAWAGWWAATAAAAAAAAATAAAAAAAATTTAAATTTATTATTAAAAAATACTCAAAAATTAAATCTTTAGAATAAAAACTACAAAAAAAAGGAAAACCACATAACGATATTAAAGTAAATATAAAAATTAAACCACAAAAAGGTAAATAATCAATTAATCCCCCTATTTTACGAATATCTTGATTATTATTTATGTTYAAAATTAAAATCCCAGATCTTAAAAATATTATAGACTTAAATAAAGCATGTATTAAYAAATAAAAAAAACACATATCAATTTTACCTAAACATAAAATTATAAATATAAATCTCATCTGACTTAAAGTAGAAAAAGCAATAATTTTTTTTARATCAAATTCAAAAATTGCATTTAAACCAGATATTAATATAGTTAAACAAGAAATTACTATTAAATAATTTAATAARGAAAAATTTAAAAAAATTTCATTAAAACGAATTATTAAATAAATACCAGCAGTTACTAAAGTTGAYGAATGAACTAAAGAAGAAACAGGAGTAGGAGCTGCTATAGCTAAAGGTAATCARGAAGAAAAAGGAATYTGAGCTCTTTTAGTTAAAGAAGCAAACATAATTATTAATCTAATTAAAAATAAATAATTCAAATTTCTATAATAATTAATAAAAATAAAATTTCAAGAACCAAAATTTAATATTCAAATTATAGATATAATAATAAATAAATCACCTAAACGATTTAAAATTACAGTAACTAATCCTGAACTATAAGACTTCTTATTTTGATAAAAAACAACTAAACAAAAAGAAACTATCCCTAAACCATCCCAACCTAATAAAATTCTAATCAAATTAGGACTAATAATTAAAAAAAATATAAATATAATAAAAAAATTTATTAATATTAAAAACCGATTTTTATTAAAATCATAATTTATATATTCTATTCTATATAATAAAATTATTGAAGAAATTAAAAAAACAAAAGAAATAAATATTAAAGACATTCAATCCAATAAAATAACATATAAAATTATACAAGAATTAAAAAAAAAAAATATATACTCAATAAAATAAAATTTATCAAAATAAATTAACAATAAACCTAAAATAAAAAAAATAATAAAAAATATAAAAAAAAAAAAAAAAAAAAAAAAAAAAAAATTAAATTTAATTATTTAAATATAATATATAATCTTTAATTCCACAAATTAATATTTTAATTAAACTATTTAAATAACAAAATAATTCCATAATTAAAAAAATCAAATTTAAAGGTAATCAATGTAAAAATAATAATAAATATTCTCTTAAATTAATATAAACTAAATAATTCATATTAAAAAATAATTTACCATATTGAGTATATAAATATAAATAAAGACTATATAAAAATATTAAAATTATAATTAATAAATATAATATATAAAAATAATCTAACCAAATTATTAAACTAATTAATAAAAATAATTCACCAAATAAATTTAAAGAAGGAGGAAAAGATATATTAGAAGAACATAATAAAAATCATCAAAATGACAAAAAAGGATAAATATTAATTAAACCTTTATTTAAAAATATTCTACGACTCTTAAAACGTAAATAACAAATATTTCTCAAACAAAATAATCCAGAAGAACATAACCCATGCCCAAATATTAAAATTAATGAACCAAAATAACCTCAATTATTTAAAGTTAAAAACCCAATAATTACTAAACCCATATGAACAACAGAAGAATAAGCAATTAAAATTTTCAAATCTCTTTGAAAAAAACAAACTAATCTTAAAGTAAATATCCCTATTAAACATAAAGAAATTAATAAATAATTAAATTTAAGATTAATCTTAAAAATTAATATTAAAATATGATAAATACCAAATCCACCTAATTTTAATATAATACCAGCTAAAATTATTGAACCACAAATAGGAGCTTCTACATGAGCTTTAGGTAATCAAATATGAAATATAAATAAAGGTATTTTAACCAAAAAAATCATTATTAAAAATAAATAAAAATAAAAATTTAAATCATTTAAATAATCATAATAATATATAAATATAAAATTAAAATTATTTAAAATTAATAAACATGAAAAAAAAGGTAAAGAAAAAAAAATTATATAAATAAATAAATAAAATCCAGCTTTAAAACGTTCATATTGATAACCCCACCCATAAATTAAAATAATTACAGGAATTAAATTAATCTCATAAAAAATATAAAATAAAAGAAAATTATTACTAAAGAAACAAAAATAAAAAATAATGATAAAAATAAACATTAAGAAATTAAAATAACTAGAATAATTATTTTTAAAATTAAGTCTAGAAATATAAACTAATCTAATAATCCAAATACCCAACATAAATATTAAATAAGAAAATATATCTATACCAAATAAATATCTAACATTTAAAAAATAATTGAATATTGGAATCTTAAAATATATGAAAAAAAAAAAAAAAAAAAAAAAATTCTGGGTTAATCATCATCTTTTATCCTTTAAGCTGAAAAAAATCATGCTAAAAATAATTAATATTAAAATTATTAACATTGTAAAACTATTAATGATTTTAAATAATCATTACCATATATACGAACTATTAAAATCAAAATTGTTAAACCTAACACTCTCTCACTAATACAAAAAATAAAAAAAACTAATAATAAAATATATTGTTTAATAAATATTATTAAATTTAATAAAAATAATAAAGATAAAATTAATAATAAATATTCTAATCCTAAAAGTATTATTAATAAATGATTAAAATTAAAAATATAAAATAAAACTCCAGAAAATAATATAAATATTAAAACTAAAATAAATAAATTTATCATTTTAATAGTTTAAAAAAAACATTGATATTGTAAATCAAAATTATAAAATTATTTAAAATATTTCAGTATAAATATAGACATATTATCATTAATCTCCAAAATTAATATTTTAATTAAAATATATACTGAATATTAAAACTTATTCTATTAACTAATTTAATTATAGCAATTATATTAACAATAATAAAATCACCTATTAGATCAAATTTAATTATTTTAATTCAAACAATAACTTTAACTATAATAATTAATTTAATTAATAAAACAGCATGAATCTCATTTATAGTTTTTATTTTATATATTGGAGGATTAATAATTATTTTTTTATATATTTCAAGAATTGCTTTTAATGAATTAAATATTTCTAAAAATTATAAAAATATGATTTATAAAATCATTTTTATATCTTTAACATTATTTTATTTAAAATTATCTCTAAATATAGAAAATATAACTTATGAAAATAAATTTATATTTGAAGATAATTTTTACCTATTAAATATATTTACTTTACCTAATAATCTTTTAATTTATATAATTATATTTATTCTTTTTTTTATATTAATCTTAATTATCTGAATATTAAAAATTAATAAAGGACCAATTCGACAAAAAAATAATTAATAAAATGAAAAAAAATATAATAAAAATTTTATCACCAATATTAAATCTTCCAACACCTGCCAGAATCAGTTTTATATGAAATTTCGGATCTTTATTAATAATTTGTTTAATTAACCAAATTTTAACAGGATTATTTTTAGCTTTTCATTATAAAACAGATATTAATTTAGCTTTTCAAAGAATTATTAATATAAATCGAAATATTAATTTTGGATGATTAATTCGTTCATTTCATGCTAATGGAGCATCAATATTTTTTATTATAATTTATATTCATATTAGACGAGGAATTTATATAAATTCATTTAATTTCAAAATAACATGAATTATTGGAGTTTTATTACTACTACTAACTATAATAACAGCTTTTGTAGGATACGTATTACCATGAGGACAAATATCATTTTGAGGTGCAACAGTTATTACAAATCTTCTATCAGCAATTCCATATTTAGGAAATTCAATTGTAATTTGAATCTGAGGAGGATTTTCAATTAATAATGCTACATTAACACGATTTTTCTCAATCCATTTTATTTTACCTTTTATTATTATCTTATTTACTTTTATTCATCTTTTTTTCTTACACATAACGGGATCTAATAACCCATTAGGTATTAATAGAAATTTTGATAAAATTACATTTTCACCTTATTTTTTAATTAAAGATCTAATTGGATTAATTATATTTATATGAATATTTTTTATTTTAACTTTAATTTTTCCTTATTTATTAAATGATCATAATAACTTTATTATAGCAAATCCAATAATTACACCTAATCATATTCAACCAGAATGATATTTCTTATTTTCATATTCAATTTTACGAGCAATTCCTAATAAATTAGGAGGAGTTATTGCTTTAATATTATCAATTTTAATTTTATTAATTATACCTATATTAAACAATAAAAACTTTTTAAGAAATAAATTTTATCCTGTAAATAAAATTTTATTCTGAATCTTTATTATAACATTTTTAATATTAACTTGAATTGGAATACAACCAGTAGAATACCCATTTATTTCTACAAGTCAAGTTTTTACAACAATTTACTTTTCATATTTTTTTATCAATTATTATATTATAAAAATATGAGATAAATTAATAATTTAACAAATTTAGTTAATTAATTTATTTAAAATATTTATTTTGAAAATAAAAAATAGAACTTAATTCTATTAACTTAATACTAAAATTAATGATATAAGTTAAATAATTTAATAGAAAAATTAAATATAAATAAAAATAATGATAAAGGTAAAATTAATTTTCAAATTAAATATATTAATTTATCATAACGAAAACGTGGTAAAAATCCACGTAGTCAAATAACTAAAAATATAAAAATCAAAATAAAAATATTTAAATAAAATTTATTCATCAATAAACCAAAAAATATTTCACATAATAATATTCCTATAAATATAATTCTTATATATTCAGATATAAAAATAAAAATAAAAGATAAACTTCTAAATTCAATATTAAAACCAGAAACTAATTCTGATTCTCCTTCAGAAAAATCAAAAGGAGAACGATTTATTTCTGCTAAAAATCTAATTAATAATAAAATAAATATTAAAAAAAGAAAAAAAAAAAATTTAGAATTTATTTGATAAATATAAAAATCATTTAAATTAAAACTATTAACTAAAAATATTAAATTCATAATAATAATTATTATTCTTACTTCATAAGAAATTATCTGAGAAATAAAACGAATTATACCCAAAACTGAATAATTAGAATTAGAAGATCATCTAATTATTAAAAAAATATAAACTATTAAACTTGAACAACAAAATATATAAATTAAACCAAATCCTATAATATAATTTATACCAATATAAGGATAAATAAATCAAAAAACAATAGAAATTAATAAACCTAATATAGGAGAAATCATAAAAATAAAAAAATTTATATTTCTAGGATAATTAACTTCCTTAAAAAATAACTTTAAACCATCACCTATAGGTTGAAAAACACCTTTTATAAAAAACTTATTAGGACCTTTACGTAATTGAATATAACCTAAAACTTTACGTTCTAATAAAGTAAAAAAAGCTACTCTCATAAAAACTATTAAAAATAAAATTAAAAAATTAATAATTATAATAAATATAAAAATTACTATCTATAATTTAAATTATATAATTAAATTCTAAATTTAACACAATTATCTGCCAAAATAGTTAAATTAATTTAATTCATTTAATAAAAATTTAATTTAATTATTTAATCCTTTCGTACTAAAATAAATTAATTATTAAAAGATAGAAACCAACCTGGCTTACACCGGTTTGAACTCAAATCATGTAAGAATTTAAAGGTCGAACAGACCTAATACTTAAAATTTTGCACCTAAGATTAATCTTAATTCAACATCGAGGTCGCAAACTAATTTTTAAATTTGAACTTAAAAAATTAATTACGCTGTTATCCCTAAAGTAACTTTTTCCTTTAATTAAAAATTTTAATTCAAATATTCATTAAATAATGTAAAATTTTAAAAAAAGTTTAATAATTTTTTTTATCACCCCAATAAAATAAATAATAAAATTAAAATATTTATAAATCCAAAAAAATTAAAATTAATATTTATAAAGTTTTATAGGGTCTTATCGTCCCTTTAAATAATTTAAGCTTTTTTACTTAAAAATAAAATTTTAATTATATAAATAATAAAGTTTATTTCTCATCAAATCTTTCATACAAGTCCTCAATTAAAAGACTAATTATTATGCTACCTTTGCACAGTCAAAATACTGCAGCTATTTAATAAATCATTGAGCAGATCCTATATTAAATTAAACTTAATACAATGTTTTTGTTAAACAGATGAAAATAATTTTTGCCGAATTCATAATTTATAAATTTAAATTATACTAATTTAATCATTATTACTAAAAATTAAATATTAATTAATAAAATTTAATAAAAAAAATAAATAAATTTATAATAAATTAAAAATAAATAAATAATAAATTTTTACAAACTTAAAATAAAAATTTCTATTCCTATAAATTATTAAAATAAATAAATTATTATATAAAAATTTTAAGCTTATCCCTAAAATAATTTAAATTTAAAATATTAATATACAAAATCAAAATAACTTTTAAAATTTTAAATTAAATTTAAATCTTAAATAACTAAATATAATATAACGAATTAAATTTCAAAACTAATATTATTTTATAAATATTTATAACACAATAAATTAATAATAAAATTAACTCTATAAATTTTGAGAAATCAAAAAAAAATTAAAAATTTTAATTAACCCTGATACAAAAGGTACTAAAAATATTCTTTTTTAAATTTAATTAATTCTTTTACAATACTATTAAACTATAAATCTACAAATTAATTTTTACTAAATACTAAAACCCTAAATAAATAAATTACTTTTATAAAAAATCAATAACAAACAAAAATATTAATAAATTTAATATAAATAAAGTTTAACAACATCTTATCATTGTAAATGATATACTTAAATTTAGATATTTATTTATATTAAATTTAATCTTTCTAAATACACTTTCCAGTACACTTACTTTGTTACGACTTGTCTTATTTTTAATAAGAATGACGGGCAATATGTACATATTTTAGATCTTTCTTCATATTAACTAAATAAATAAATTTACTATTAAATCCAATTTCATTTTAATTTTCATTTAAAATCCAAAAATAAAATTTACTGTAACCCATTATATACTTATTTATTAACCACATCTTGACTTAACATAAATTATAAAAATAAATAAAGAAAATAAATTTTTAAATATATTCATGACAGCGATATATGAATTATTAAAATAAGTAAAATTAATCGTGGATTATCAATTAAAAAACAGGTTCCTCTAATAAGACTAAAATACCGCCAAATTTTTTAAATTTAAAGAACATAACTATTAATTTTTTAGTAAATCAATTTAAATTTTTATAATAGGGTATCTAATCCTAGTTTTAAATAAAATTTAATAGAATAAAATAATTATAACAATAATTCTTAATTAAATTTTACTTTATTAAAAAAAATTAAATTATAAATTATATTTAATACTAATAACCAAACTATTTTATTTGTATATTATGTTTAACCGCAACTGCTGGCACATATTTAGTTTATACTTAAATTARTAATTAAATCTAAATCTCTTTAATATTTAATATTTAATACTGAGAATTATTAAAATCCTTTAAGAACTTATTAACAATCAAAAAATTTCATGTATTTTCTTAATCAAATAAAATTTTATAACAAAATAAATTATATTTATATATAAAATTATAATAATACGGTTTAATATTATTAAAATATATTAATTATAATTAATTTAATAATAATTTTATATATAAATATTAATATTAAAATTAATAATTTTTAAATAATTTTATTTTAAATAAACTATATACAATAAATTTAAAATTTTAATTAAATATATATATATATATATATATATATAAGATATATAGACTATATAGATGTATATATGTATTATATATATATACTATATATATATGAAATCTATATATGTATACTACTATATATATTAATAAATCCTCTATATACTCTTTCTTCTTTCTTTTTTTTTTAAAGGAGGGCTACGCCCCCCTTTTTAGACAACTACAAACGTCATGCCTCACTAAACATATTTTTTTTAAAATTTTATTGACTTTTTTCCCAATCTCTATCTAAACCAAGAAACATTTTTTTACTAAACAATATTTTAAAATAAAATGCCTGAAAAAGGGTTACTTTGATAGAGTAAATCATGTATTATATATACTTTTATTATACTTTAAGAAATCATCTAATCCATAAATTTCAAAAATTTATATGCATAAACACTTAAGTATACATCATAAAAGAAAAATAAGCTAAATAAAGCTTTTGGATTCATACTTCAAATATAGAATAAAATTCTTTTTTCTGATAAATTTAAATTTAACAAAAATCATATTTTTTACATTACTTGTATTCAGAACTCTAATATCAATTTCAGCATCAAATTGATTATCTATATGAATAGGATTAGAATTAAACCTATTTTCAATTATTCCTATTTTAAACTTTAAATCATCTATTTACTCTATTGAAGCTACAATAAAATATTTTTTAATTCAAGCTTTTGCTTCAATTTTATTACTAATTTTTTTAATTAATAAAAATTTATTATTTATAAATAATAACAATATTTTAATCATATTATCATTATTAATAAAATTAAGATTAATACCTTTTCATTTATGATTACCATCAATAATAGAAGGATTGAATTGAATATCATGCTTATTAATAATAACTTGACAAAAAATTTCACCATTAGTGATAATTTCCTATTTAAATGTTAATAAAAATATAATTTTTTTAATTACATTAATCTCAATAAATTCAATTTTTGGTTTAAATCAAAACTCAATACGTAAAATTTTAGCTATATCTTCCATTAACAACACTACATGAATACTATTTGCAATTTTAATAAATGAAAATTTGTGAATTAATTATTTCTTAATTTATTCAATATTAAATTTTTTAATTATTAAAATACTTAATAAATACAATATTAATTATATTAATCAAATAAAACTCTTTAATTTAAATTTTTTTTTTAAATTAAATATATTAATACTAATTTTTTCAATTATAGGTCTACCCCCTATGATAGGATTTTTAATAAAATGAATACTTATTAAAACTTTAATCTACAATAATATATATATTATTATAATAATACTAATTATATTAACTATTTTAAATTTACTATTTTATATTAAAATAACTTATTTTATATTATTTAATTTTAATCTATTTAATAAATGATACTTAATATTTAAAAAAAATAATTACGATTTCATTATAATAATAAATTTTTTTAGATTATTTTTTAGTTATTTATTTATTTATTAAGGTTTTAAGTTAATTAAATAAACTATTAATCTTCAAAATTAAAAATATTATATTTTAAACCTTAATTAAATAGTTAATACCTTTAAATTTGCAATTTAATATCATAATTTGAATATAAGATTTAATGATAAAAAGATTATTTAATCTATATATAAATTTACAATTTACAACCTATTATCAGCCATTTTATCT